GCATCCCTCTAGATCTGTCCGTGAGAATCCCTCTAGAATGCCTTCTATTTCTAATAGGCCATGAACTAGATCAAAATCATTCTCAACGAGTCTACCATAAGCGATCCTATTGTTTTCCTCTGGTTCGGGTGGAGACCAAAGATCTTGAGCGACCGATCCGGCAGAACAATTCAAAAGATAAAGAAGTATCGTTAATTTCTTCGTGCTCATTCCAAGTTCGACGTACGAGCTGTACAAATAAAAATCCCCTTCGTTACAGAATGTCTTCTGCAAATAGATAGATATCGGATCTATGGGGCAATTATTTAGAAGTAAATTTTGTGCGACAGCCCTTCCTATCTGATAGAAAAGGAGCCGAGAATTCTGAACCGGTATTACATGGGCTCGCAAATCCCAAGTTTGTCTATGACGAGCGAATCTAATTGTATTTTCGTCTATAATTGATTTCCCATGTGAAATACTAATCGATAGGGCCTCATTGGTAAGTGCTATAAGATCTTGTGCATTGGAACCCATGGTTATGGCCGCGAATCCATTAGCCTGGAACGCTTTTTTTTCCAAGCGAAATCCCCTAGTATATGAAAGAGTGAAAAAGTGCTTTCGTTGTTGTGGAATAAGAGGCCTTCGTACCTTAATGCACGTATCTAATCTATGCGGAGCTATTAGAGAGGGATCCACGAATTGGGGAAAATGGGTCGAAGCAATAACAAGACTATTTCCAGTGGAAGATCTTTCACAATCCCAGGAGAGAAGGTTCACTAATAGCTCGAGGGAGAAGGAACCCGAATCCCTAAAATGCAGCTCATGAATGTTTGGAATCCATATTATGCAAGGAGAGATTGCTTTTGTTAATTCGATTTGAAGGCTGATATAAAATTGGGCTACGCGCCACACCGTGTCCATCTCCTCAGTTAGCGCATCCATCCTAGTTAGCTGTTCCAGCTCCATATTAATCTTATCGTCATGAGCATCTCTCTCCTCAAAACTATAGATACTAGGATCAAAATCAATATCCATATCGTCAAAAACATGAATATCTTGATTAATAGCCTCAATAGGGTCACGAGCATCAATAAAAATCTCGATCTCATCATCACTGGCATCACTGTCATCATCATCAGCAAAACGAAAAACTGTATCCCGGAACTTGTCCAGAAATATCGTAATGAAAGGAAGATAGGAGTTTTTCGTTAGGTATTTGACCAAATAGGATCGTCCAATTCCTATAGAACCTATCACTAAAATACCCCGAGAGGGGGTTACAGCTAAGCGGAGCGAAAAGGGTTGTAGATCAGATGGGACATGAACACTATTAGCCCCAGACGGGGTTTGTGCATAAGTGATTGTCTGATAATGAGCAAGGAATAGCCGTCTTTCTGCTAAAGAGGATGGATCGAACTCATAATTTAGTAGATCCTTGTTATGAAGGTCAATTAAGTTTCCTAAGTAAATTTCTCCCGGTTGTTCCATCATTGGAGAATCAAAGTCATTCTTTGAGAAATGATCACTCTGAGTCAGACTCCATAAAATTCGATCAATCCTTTTTTCTGGCGTTAAGGTGGAGAACTGAATCAAGACTTCTCTTTCTTCATCCTCAACCCAATCACTGTTTGCGGCCCAGTCTTCTATCGTTTCATCAATCCAATACCCGCTCCTTTTTCTTAGCACTGAATAGATCTCTTTACTTGTATGACTTAGATATCTCGTATTTATCGAAAAAGCGAGTGGATCGAAGGGCATACTTATGAGATCGATGATCTCGACGAGCTTTTTCTTCCCATTTTTCTTCTTATTAAAGCGTATTCCATCAGCATTACGCAAGAACATCTTTTGCAGAGCACCTAGAAAGAGATTAGTTAACCTGAACAACCCGAAAGAATTCGATTCAGATAGAGGATACCTATCCAGAAGTTTTCCCACCTCAATCTCAAGCATAGATGATTCCATTATCAAAGATTTGACCGTTTTGAACTCTGTCTGTAACTCACTAGCGATCGAGAAAACAACGTAAAGATGTACCACAACGAGACTTCCAGCCACAAGAAGAAGGAAAAAGATTGCAGAGAGGAACTCCCGAAGATTTTCCGATCTCAGCTGTGTCGATCTCAATGGTGGCTTATTTTTTGGAGGAATCAGGCCATGGGACAGAACAAACTTATGCCAACACTTCCTCTGAATCGTACTTATCTTCCTCTGAATCTTACTTATCTTCCTCTGAATCTTCCTTATCAGAGTATATTGCCTCTTCCATTTTGTAAGACAAAATGGAATCTGTTTCATTCGCCCTTTTGTAACTGCTACCTCACTAATATCACTAATAATATCAATCAAAATGGATACACTATCCATAAAAATGGATACAAACTTGTTTTTGCTCTTTAGTCTCCACAATAGGTCTGAACAAATTTGTAAAAATAGAGGCTTTAGATATCTGTACCCTTGGGAAGTAAAGGCCCATGGCAGATATGTTTGGAAGAGATTCCATTTTGAGCGAGTTGAA